TACACAATGGGATTCATTTTGTAACACTATATAGACCAACACACACATAACTCGTTGAAGGCGCCAGTCGAGACTTTCATGGTTTTGGGGTTTGACATGAATTATAAGACTCTTACGGCGTAGGGGGTAAGGGGGTTTAACGCGTAAAAACTTTCTTGTGACTTTGTTAAGAAGGGGGCAGTAACTATAGGATATTGGGGTTGAGTATTGATAGTTTATGTACCTGATAACAGTTATGCAAGTCTTCTGTCAATGCTATTGAATCTTTACAGTTATAATACTGCAAGCAAGGAAAATGTTCACCCTTGAACGTTAACATTAGGAAGGATTCGTCAAATGCAAAGTGAAAGTGACCGGAGAAAAAAAATACCAAATGCATCTAAGTGAACGCCCGGCTTGGTGGGTAACGAGTCAATAGTACTCTAACATTAACTTATGCCTGGAAAGTTCATTCTATGGGGATAAATACAGTTGTGGACCTGAAATAGGAACCAAATGCCAGGAATAGTTCATTTTGTGAAACCCCCACGAGTATTGTCCGTGATCTTATCATTCATGATATGCAATTACTCATCTGGTTGGTCGGTTCTTATTACATTCAATAATATTAATTCCGAGTATAGATGAAGAACGCATAGAAAATGTTCTGGGTGGAGTTATGGGGATTATTCTATTAATCAACTGATCTTCTATTATTTCTGAATCTTCTCGTAATGGTTTATGTATATCTTATTTTTTATCTTACTTGATTATCTTTAAAACAGTTATGTTCCTATTGGTTTAATGATATCAAAACTATTAATGTAAAAATATACAAGTTATTTACTAGTACATTATTATGGGGATTATACATAGTATGTATTAATACCATATATATATGTACTATATACATAATATGTATATATTACATAAATATATGTAATATTATACATATAATGTAGAGAGATCATATATATATGGTAATAATACATATTATGTCTTAATACCATACTTATGTCCTATCCCAATCCTGTCCATCTTATTTTCATAGTACTTAACACATCACATGGACATAATATAAGGGCGCGTTCGCAGAGAATAGTTTAGTTTAGAATTCTAGCTTTGGGAGTTAGAGGTGGAAGTTAAAATCTTTCTTTTCTGGGCCTCAGGGAGGATTTTAACCTCCGGTCTCCGGTTTACAAGACCGGCGCTTTTAGGCTAAGCTACTGGGGCAGTTTCATTCTAGGGCCTTGTTCTCTACTCATCCTGCTATTGGGGCCAGGATAAGGAATAATGTGAAGTAGAGTAATGAGGCTACTTGGCCAATAATAATAAAGGGGTGTTCTACTGGTATACCTCCGATTCATGTAAGAATAATTACGTCAGCTACTAGGGTCCAGAATAAAAATTGTGTAAGGGGTCGGAAGGTTAGTCCTCGTTGTTTAGATGTGTGTAGGATTGGGACTACCATCAGCACTAAGATGGAGAACAGAAGGGCTAAGACTCCCCCCAGTTTGTTGGGGATTGAGCGTAGAATAGCATAAGCGAACAGGAAGTATCATTCCGGTTTGATGTGGGGGGGAGTGACTAGGGGGTTTGCTGGGGTGAAGTTGTCTGGGTCTCCTAGAAGATTGGGGGAAAATAGAGCCAGGGAAGTGAGGGCTAGAAGTATTACTGCAAATCCTAAAAGGTCTTTATAAGAGAAGTAGGGGTGGAATGAGATTTTGTCGGCGTCCGAATTAATTCCTGCGGGGTTATTTGACCCTGTTTCGTGAAGGAATAATAGGTGTAGGATTGTGGCGCCTGCAATTACGAAGGGGAATAGGAAGTGAAAGGCAAAGAATCGGGTAAGGGTTGCATTATCCACTGAGAAGCCCCCTCAAATTCATTGTACGAGCACTTCTCCCACATAAGGAACGGCGGATAGGAGGTTTGTAATTACTGTTGCACCTCAGAAGGACATTTGTCCTCAGGGTAGTACATAGCCAACGAAGGCAGTTATTATAGTTAGGAGTAGAAGAACCACTCCAATGTTTCATGTTTCTTTATATAGGTAGGATCCATAATAAAGTCCTCGGCCGATGTGTGCATAGATGCAGATAAAGAAAAAGGAGGCCCCGTTTGCGTGTATGTTTCGGATTAGTCAGCCGTAATTTACATCACGGCAGATGTGGGTGACAGATGAGAATGCGGTTGCGATGTCTGATGTGTAGTGTATTGCTAGGAATAGGCCTGTCAGGATTTGTGATGCTAGACATAGTCCTAAGAGTGACCCAAAGTTTCATCATACTGAAATATTGGAGGGAGCAGGTAAGTCAACCAGCGCGTCGTTGGCGATTTTTAGAAGGGGGTGGGTTTTTCGCAGGCTTGCCATTAAGAGGTTTCTATAGTTGAATAACAACGGTGGTTTTTCAAGTCATTGGTCTCGGTTAAAATCCGGGTAGAAATTATGGCATTTTTTGTTAGCTTTCTACTTTTTGGGTTTGTTTTAGGGATGATTGGGGTTGCTTCAAATCCCGCTCCTTATTTTGCGGCTTTGGGGTTAGTGTTGTCTTCTGGGGTGGGATGTGCTATTTTGGCTATGTTTGGGTCACCTTTTCTTGCTCTGGTCCTGTTTTTAATTTATTTGGGGGGTATGCTGGTTGTCTTCGGCTATTCGGCTGCTTTGGCAGCGGATGCTCATCCTGAGAGTTGAGGGGATGCGTCTGTGTTTGAGCATGCTATGTTCTACGCGATTGGGGTAGTAGTTGCATCTATATATCTTGGGCCTGCAGCTTATGATTTTAGTGCAGGGATGTTAAGTACCGTGAAAGAGTTTTTAGTGATTCGAGCTGATGTCGGGGGAGTTGCAATACTATATGCTTTTGGGGGAATAATGATGTTTCTTTGTGCTTGAGTATTACTTTTAACTTTGTTTGTAGTGCTGGAGCTAACTCGGGGGTTGTCTCGAGGGGCTCTGCGAGCTGTTTAGGTGGAGGCGAGCAGGGTTGCTAGGCCGGAGGTAATTAGGAAGATTATTAGGTATGTTTTGATTACTCCTCGTTGGGCGTCGCTGGTTGTGGCAGATATTTTGAGTTGTGAGGAGGCCAGTCCTTTAGGTCCGGCTGCTTCAAACCATGTTTGGTCTACTAGCTGGTTGGCCATTGTTTGTCCTAGAATAAGGTTTAGTTTTGGTGCCATGCGGTGTACAACTGCTGGGAAGTAGCCTAACATGTTTGAGAAGTTGTGTATTTTAATGATTGGGGTTGGTTTAAATTGTTTGGCGGTGAGGGAGGCTAATTCCATGGCGGTTAAAAGTCCTAGAATAGTAACAATGAGGGCTGCCAGTTTTAGTAGGGGGGGCATTGTTATGATAGGGGTCTTTGTGGGGAGGGCGTTTGAGGTAAGGATTAGGCCTGCAACGATGCTGCCTCAAGCGAGTCGTTTGATGGGGTTGATAACTGCTGGGTCATTTTCGTTAATGGGGGAGAGAGAAAGGAATCGAGGTGTGCCCATTGTAACAAAGAATACTACTCGGAAGCTGTAGACTGCAGTAAAAGAGGTTGCAATGAGGGTAAGAGTGAGGGCTCAGGCGTTTAGGTAAGAGGTGTTTAGGGCTTCAATGATGGCATCTTTTGAGAAGAACCCAGCTAGGAAGGGCGTACCTGTGAGTGCTAGGCTTCCAATTGTTAGGCAGGTAGAGGTAAAAGGGGCCAGATTTTGTATGCCTCCCATCTTTCGGATGTCTTGTTCGTCGTTAAGGCTGTGAATAATTGATCCTGAACATAGGAAAAGTATGGCTTTGAAGAAGGCATGGGTGCAGATGTGGAAGAAGGCCAGTTGGGGTTGGTCGAGTCCGATGGTTACTATCATAAGTCCTAGTTGGCTGGAGGTGGAGAATGCTACAATTTTCTTGATATCATTCTGGGTCAGAGCACATGTAGCTGTAAAAAGGGTTGTAAGTGCGCCCAGACATAGACAGATGGTTAGGGCGGCCTGGTTGTTGTGTGTAAGGGGGTGAAGGCGGATAAGCAGGAAGATGCCTGCTACGACCATTGTGCTTGAATGTAGTAGGGCGGAGACTGGTGTGGGGCCTTCCATTGCGGAAGGCAGTCAAGGGTGAAGTCCGAATTGCGCTGATTTTCCTGTTGCAGCAATGATTAATCCTAGTAGGGGCAGGGTTATATCTGCGGTGTGGGAGAGGGAAAAAATCTGTTGTATTTCTCATGAGTTTAGGTTTATGGCAAATCAGGCCATACTTATGATTAGTCCAATATCGCCTACTCGGTTATAGAGAACGGCTTGTAGTGCGGCGGTGTTAGCATCGGCTCGTCCGTATCATCATCCGATGAGGAGGAAGGATATAATTCCTACTCCTTCTCATCCAATGAAAAGTTGAAATATGTTGTTGGCTGTAACAAGAATAATTATGGCAATGAGGAATATTAGTAAATATTTGAAGAAGCGATTTATATAGGGGTCTGCGTGCATGTATCATGAAGCGAATTCTAAAATTGATCAAGTAACGTAGAGGGCAATGGGGGTGAAAATGATTGAATAGGCATCGAATTTTAAACTAAGGTTGATGTTGAAGGTGGCTGTATTTATTCAGTGTCAGGTTGTAATAATTGTCTCTACTCCTTGGTCTAGGAAAATGAACAGGGGTAGTAGGCTGACTAGGAATGCTGTGCTAACAGCGGTTTTTACATGAGTTACGGCTCAGTTAGGATCTTTGGGGTTGGGGTCAATAGTTGTAATAATTGGATAGGCTAGGAGGGCAAAGATTAGTACGAGTGAGGATGTGAGGATTAATGTTGTTTGCATAGCCTCTGCTTGGATTTGCACCAAGGGTTTTTGGTTCCTAAGACCAACGGATGGCTGTTATCCTTCAAAGGCCGAGTGAGCCGCGGATTTTAACTGCGGAGGCAAAGATTAGCAGTCTCTGCTGTTACAGGCCTCTCTCGGCGGATAAGGGGGCTTGAACCCCTGTCTTTGGAATCACAATCCAACATTTTTGTTAAACTATATCTGCAGTAGAATCACCCTCACATGAATTCGGGTTTTAGAATTAGTAGTATTACTGGGACTAGGTGGAGGGCAATGAGAAGGTGCTCTCGTGTATGATAGGGGGTTAATCCTAAAATGTGTGCAGGAACTGGGCCTCGTTGGGTCATTAAAAATATGTATAGGGAGTACCCTGCTGTAATTAGTGTGCCAACCCCTGTTAAGACTAAGGTCCATGGGGATCAGTTAAATATTGTGGTGATAATTATAACTTCTCCTATTAAATTGGGGAGGGGCGGTAGTGCTAAGTTAGCTAAGTTAGCAATGAACCATCATGTGGCAGTGAGGGGGAATAATATTTGGAGTCCTCGGGCCAGGACCATTGTTCGGCTGTGGGTTCGCTCATAGGCGGTGTTTGCTAAACAAAAGAGGGCGGAGGATACTAAGCCATGGGCAATTATCAGAATGATAGCCCCAGTTAAACCCCAGGGGGTTTGGATCAGAATTCCGCCTGCCACGAGACCTATGTGGCTTACTGAGGAATAAGCGATGAGGGACTTTAGGTCTGTTTGGCGTAGGCAAATCGAGCCGGTTATGATGATTCCTCATAGGGCTAGTACGATAAAGGGATAAGCTATTTCTTTGGTAAGGGGGTCTAACATGGAAGTTATTCGAATCATTCCATACCCCCCTAGTTTTAGTAGGACAGCTGCCAGGACTATTGACCCTGCAATTGGGGCCTCTACGTGCGCTTTGGGGAGCCATAGATGAACACCATAAAGAGGTATTTTTACGAGAAAGGCGATTAGGCAGCCGGCTCATCAGATCTTGTCACCCCAGGACATTAGTGTTAGGGGTTGTCCGAAGTTTAGTGTAATTATCGATAGACTGCCTGTTGAGCTTTGGAGAGTAAGTAGCGCAACTAGTAGGGGCAGGGATCCGGCTAGGGTATAAAACAGGAAGTAGGTCCCTGCATTTAGGCGTTCTGCTTGATTACCTCATCGGGTAATAATAATTAGGGTTGGAACTAGTGTTGCTTCAAATATAATGTAAAATATGATAATCTCTGTGGCTCCAAATGCAAGGATAAGAAATGCTTGGAGAGAGGCAAGTAGGCTAATGTATATTCGTTGTCGGGAGGCGGGTTCTGTGCGAGTGTGGTTTTGGCTGGCTAAAATTATTAGGGGAAGAAGTCAGCAGGTTAGTACCAAGAGGGGGGCGGAGAGCGGGTCGATTGCTATGTAGGTGTTGGGGAGGGTTCATCCTGTTTCTGCAGTTCAGTTTAGTCAGGTAAGGCTGAGTAGGGCGATGATTAGGCTGTGGGCGGTTGTAGCTGTTCATAGTCATTTTTTAGGGGTTAGCCAGGTTGTTGGGAAGAGCATTAGGGTGGGGATTAGAATTTTTAGCATTGTAGGAGGTTAAGGCTTTGTAGGCGGTCTGTGCCGTGGGTTCGGGCAGTGGCTACAAGAAGGGCTAGGCCGGTGCTGGCTTCACAGGCAGAAAAGGCAAGGAGAAGTATTGGTGCTGCAGAGAAGTTAGTGGCTTCTGTTTGAAGTGTTCATAGGGAAAGGGCTACGAATAGCGACAGTATTATTCCTTCTAAGCATAGTAGGGCTGAGAGAAGGTGGGTGCGGTGAAATGCCAGACCCATAAGACCGAGGATGAATGCTGTGCTAAAGCTGAAGTGTGCTGGTGTCATAAGGGAAGCATGGACTTTAACCATAATTGTCTGAGCCGAAATCAGAAGTCTTTAGTTGGACTAATCCCCTATTCGGCTCACTCCAGTCCTCCTTGTGTTCACTCATAGACTAGGCCTAATGTCAGTAAAACAAGGATGGCAGTGGCTCAGGAAACGGTGGTTAGGGGGTTAATCAGTTGGTTGCCCCATGGGAGGGGTAATAAGAGGGCAATTTCTAAATCAAAGAGTAAGAATAGGATTGCTACTAGAAAGAATCGTAATGAAAAGGGGAGACGGGCGGACCCTAGTGGATCAAATCCGCATTCGTAGGGGGATAGTTTTTCTGCGTCGGGGTTTATCTGGGGTAGTCAGAAAGATAGGATTACGAGAATGACTGAGAGAAGGGATGTGATTGTTAGGATTGTTATGATTAGGCTCATTATCTTTCCTTGGGCTTTAACCAAGATTAGATGGTTGGAAGCCATCTGTACTGTCTTTTATACTAGAAAGATTATGATCCTCATCAATAAATAGAGACGTAGAGGAAGAGTCATACTACGTCAACGAAGTGTCAATATCAGGCAGCTGCTTCAAATCCAAAGTGGTGGTTTGAGGTAAAATGGTAAAGAACTTGACGAAGAAGGCAGACAGCCAGGAATGTTGAGCCAATAATTACGTGAAGTCCGTGGAATCCAGTAGCGACGAAAAATGTTGACCCGTATACTCCATCTGCGATAGTGAAGGGTGCTTCATAATATTCCATTGCTTGTAGGAAAGTAAAGTAAAATCCTAGTAGAATTGTTAAGGTAAGGGATTGAATTGCTTGTTTCCGCTCTCCTTCTATTAGGCTGTGGTGGGCCCATGTAACAGTGACACCGGAGGCTAAGAGGACAGCTGTATTAAGAAGAGGGACTTCAAAGGGGTCTAGAGTTGTGATTCCTGTTGGGGGTCAGCATCCCCCTAACTCTGGGGTGGGGGCGAGGCTTGAGTGGTAGAAAGCTCAGAAAAAGCCTGCAAAAAAGAATACTTCTGATGTGATAAATAGGATTATTCCGTATCGGAGTCCTTTTTGTACAGGAGGGGTGTGGTGTCCTTGGAAGGTGCCTTCTCGTACAATGTCTCGTCATCATTGATATATCGTTATAAGGGTTAAAATAAGCCCGAGTGTTATAAGGGTAATTGAATGGAAGTGGAACCAAATTGCGGTGCCGGAGGTTAGCAGGAGGGCGCCAACTGCTCCGGTGAGCGGTCAGGGGCTTGGGTCTACCATGTGATATGCGTGTGCTTGGTGGGCCATTAGACGTTTTCTTGTAGGTAAAGGCTTAGGAGTAATACAAAGACGTAGGCTTGAATTATTGCTACGGCAACTTCTAAAAGGGTTAGTAAAAATAAAACTGTAGCAGTTAGGATGGCAACTGTGGGTATTATAGGAAGAAGTACGAATGCTGCTGTGGCAATTAATTGAATAAGTAAGTGCCCGGCAGTAAGATTGGCAGTTAGTCGGACTCCTAATGCTAGGGGTCGAATGAAAAGACTAATAGTCTCGATGATAATAAGAACTGGGATTAAAGGGACGGGGGTCCCTTCTGGTAGTAGGTGGCCTAGGGCGGCGGTTGGTTGGTTTCGCATTCCAATAATAACTGTGGCAAGTCAAAGTGGAACGGCGAGCCCTATATTTAGGGAGAGTTGGGTTGTTGGTGTAAATGTGTATGGTAGGAGTCCTAGTATATTAAGAGTAATTAGGAATAACATAAGGGAAGTTAGTAGTACTGCTCATTTATGTCCTCCTGGGTTAAGAGGCAGAAGGAGTTGTTGAGTGAAGCGATTAATGAATCATCCTTGTAGGGTTAATACGCGGTTGTTGAGTCATCGTGAAGTTGGGGTAGGATAAAGGGTTCATGGAAGTGCAATTGCTAGTGCAATAAGAGGAATTCCTATATAAGTGGGGCTCATAAATTGGTCAAAAAAGCTTAGTATCATGGTCAGGTTCAGGGTTCGGGTTTGGCTTTTTCAGCTCCTACGGTTGTAGGCTCATTGTTGAAGTTATGAGCTAGTACTTTTGGAGGAATGACTGTCAAGAAGATTAGTCAAGAGAAAACAAGAATTGCAAATCATGGGGCGGGATTGAGTTGGGGCATATCACTAGAGGTGGTTGGGGGTCACCAATCTTCAGCTTAAAAGGCTGACGCTAGGCCCTATTTAGCTTCCTAGTGAGGCGTCTTCAAGTATTAGTGAGGATCAGTTTTCAAAGTGTTCGAGTGGGACGGCTTCTACTACGATTGGCATGAAACTGTGGTTTGCACCGCAGATTTCAGAACATTGTCCGTAGAAGACCCCTGGGCGAGAGGTAATGAAGGCAGTTTGGTTTAGTCGTCCTGGAACTGCGTCTATTTTTACTCCTAGAGCAGGGACGGCTCAGGAGTGAAGGACATCTTCTGCTGAGACCAGTACACGGATTGGTGACTCTATGGGGACTACTATTCGGTGGTCAGTTTCTAGTAGGCGAAATTGTCCAGGAATGAGGTCTTGGGTTGGGACTATATATGAGTCAAATCCCAAATCTTCATAGTCCGTGTATTCATAGCTTCAATATCATTGATGGCCTATGGCTTTAATTGTTAAGTGCGGGTCATTAATTTCGTCTATTAGGTAAAGAATTCGTAGGGAGGGGAGGGCAATTATAATTAAAATGACGGCTGGTAGAATAGTTCATACAATTTCAACTTCTTGGGAGTCTAAAATATATTTGTCAGTGAGTTTGGTTGATACTATGCAGATAATAATGTAAAGAACTAGCACGCTAATTAAGAGGACAATTATTAAGGCGTGGTCGTGGAAATGTAAGAGCTCTTCTATAACAGGGGAGGCCGCGTCTTGCAATCCTAGTTGTGAGGGATGTGCCATTTAGCTCTGGGCTAAGACACGCGGGAGTTTAACCCACGATTTTGCCTCGACAAGGCAAGGTAATTGTTTTACTAGTGTCTTATTTAAGGAAGTGGCAGAGTGGTCATGCAGTTGGCTTGAAACCATCTAACGGGGGTTCGATTCCTCCCTTTCTCGTTATTTTGCCTGAACTTGTACGAAAGCTGGTTCTTCAAAGGTGTGGTATGGAGGAGGGCAGCCGTGTAATCATTCTACGTTTGTTATAGTAAGTTCTACTGATGATACTTCTCGTTTAGCAGCAAATGCTTCTCAGAGAATAAACAGGAACATAATGACAGCAACAAGTGAGATTAGTGATCCGATTGATGATACTGTGTTTCAAAGGGTGTAGGCGTCTGGATAGTCAGAGTACCGTCGTGGCATTCCGGCTAGGCCCAGGAAGTGCTGTGGAAAGAAAGTTAAGTTGACTCCTACGAATATAACTCCGAAGTGAATTTTAGTTCATGTGCTATGTAGGGTGTAGCCTGAAAATAGGGGGAATCAATGCACGAATGCGGCCATGATGGCAAATACAGCTCCTATTGACAGAACATAATGGAAGTGTGCAACTACATAGTAGGTGTCATGAAGGACAATGTCTAGGGAAGAATTAGACAGTACAATTCCTGTTAGGCCTCCTACTGTAAATAGGAAAATAAACCCTAGGGCTCAGAGAAGGGGGGTTTCTCATTTAATTGATCCGCCATGTAGCGTAGCAAGTCAGCTGAAAACCTTAACTCCAGTTGGAATGGCAATAATTATTGTTGCGGAGGTAAAATATGCTCGGGTGTCTACATCCATTCCAACAGTAAACATGTGGTGGGCTCAGACAATAAAGCCTAAGAGTCCGATGGCCATTATTGCTCAAACCATTCCTATGTACCCGAAAGGCTCTTTTTTTCCTGCGTAGTAGGCTACAATGTGTGAAATCATGCCAAATCCGGGGAGAATGAGAATGTAGACTTCGGGGTGGCCGAAGAATCAAAAGAGATGTTGATACAGGATGGGGTCTCCTCCTCCTGCAGGATCAAAGAAGGTTGTATTTAAATTACGGTCTGTGAGTAGTATGGTAATACCGGCGGCCAGAACTGGTAGGGAGAGGAGCAAAAGTACAGCAGTTACAAGTACGGCCCATACAAATAGTGGGGTTTGGTATTGGGAAATTGCTGGTGGTTTTATGTTAATAATTGTCGTAATAAAGTTAATTGCTCCAAGAATTGACGAAATACCTGCGAGATGGAGGGAGAAAATAGTTAGGTCAACAGATGCTCCGGCGTGGGCAAGATTGCCTGCCAGTGGGGGGTATACGGTTCATCCTGTTCCTGCCCCGGCTTCTACGCCTGAAGAGGCTAGTAAAAGGAGGAAAGAGGGGGGGAGAAGTCAGAAGCTTATGTTATTTATTCGTGGGAAGGCCATGTCTGGTGCTCCGATCATTAGGGGCACTAATCAGTTTCCAAAACCTCCGATCAGGATAGGCATTACTATGAAGAAAATTATTACAAAGGCATGCGCGGTAACGATGACATTATAAATTTGATCGTCTCCAAGAAGCGCACCAGGCTGGCTTAGTTCTGCTCGAATCAGAAGACTCAGTGCAGTTCCTACCATCCCCGCTCAGGCACCAAATACTAAATAAAGGGTACCAATATCTTTATGATTAGTTGAGAAAAATCAACGTGTAATTGCCACAGGTAGGATGGCCGAAGGTTTAGGCGGCGGATTGTAGCTCCGAGAACAGAGGTTTAACTCCTCTTCTTACCAAGAAGCTCTGTGGTGAAGTTCATGTCAGGTTGCAAACCTGAAGACGTAGGCTAACGCCTACCGGGGCTTTCCCCGCCTTTGTCCCCGGACGGCGGGGAAAGTAGATGGATGCTCGCTGGTTAGGGCGCTTAGCTGTTAACTAAGATTTTGTAGGATCGAGGCCTTCCCATCTAGAAAGGCTTTAGCTTAATTAAAGTGTCTGGGTTGCATTCAGAAGATGTGGGATAAAATCCTGCAAGTCTTATCAGGGGCTAGGAGAGTTTCACTCCTGCTAGGAGCTTTGAAGGCTCACGGTCTATTTGTTATCCTAAGCCCCTAGGTTAGGAGGGCTAACGCTGAGGGGGTGAGAGGTAATAAACAGGTGGCTATTAAGATGACGGTGGCCAGAGGTAGTGTGGGACTCTTGGTCTCAGTTCGTCATGGTGTGGAAGAGTTAATTGTATAGGGGGCCAGGGTTAGGGTCATTGCATACGTTAGTCGAAGATAAAAATACAAGCTTAATAGGGCTGTTAGGGCGATTACTGTGGCTGTGAGAGGGAACCCTTGGTTGGAGACCTCTTGTAAAATTAATCATTTTGGTATAAAACCTGTTAGAGGTGGAAGCCCCCCTAGGGAGAGTAAAACAAGGCAGGCTAGTGCACTTAGAGTTGGGGCTTTGGTTCAGGCCGAGGTTAGTGTGATGGTTTTAGTTGAGTTTACTTTTTCTAGGGTGAGAAAGGCTGCGGCTGTTATGATGATGTATGTGGCTAAGGCTAGAAGGGTTATGTTGGGCGCTATTTGGGCTACTAGAATTATTCACCCTAGATGGGCCACTGATGAGTAGGCTAAAATTTTTCGGAGTTGGGTTTGGTTCAGTCCTCCTCATCCCCCGACTAAGGTAGAGCAAATTGCTAAGGCAGTTAGGAGATATGGGTGAGCATTTTCTGCTACTTGTAAGATTAGGGCGAATGGGGCAAGTTTTTGTCAGGTTGATAGAATTAGGCCTGTGGTGAGGGTAATGCCTTGTAGTACTTCTGGGAGTCAGAAGTGTGTTGGGGCTAGCCCAATTTTTAGTGCTAGTGCGGTGATTGCGATTGTGCAGGCGAGGGGGTTAGTTAATTGGGTAAGTTCTCATTGTCCCGATATTCAAGCATTTGTTGTGCTGGCAAACAAAATTATTGCAGCTGCTGTGGCTTGGGTTAAAAAGTATTTAGTTGTGGCTTCAACTGCTCGGGGGTGGTGTTGATGGGCTATAAGTGGAATAATGGCGAGGGTGTTGATTTCTAGTCCTATTCATGCTAGGAGTCAGTGGGAGCTGGTAAAAGTTAAGGTGGTTCCTAGTCCTAGGCTAAATAAGAGAATAGTGAGTACATAGGGGTTCATTAGTAAGGGAAGGATTTTAACCAACATGTTCGGGGTATGGGCCCAAAAGCTTGTTTAGCTGACGTTACTAGAAAGTGGTGTAGTGGAAGCACCCAGAGTTTTGATCTCTGGAGGATGGGTTCGAGTCCCTTTTTTCTAAGGAGCCGGGGGGAGTCTAACCCCCTTGGTTCACTCTATCAAAGTGGCCCTTGGGCGTTCAGGCACAGCTCCTAGGGCGTTTTATAGCTGGGGTGGGAGGCCTGCAGTTCCTACGGGGAGGGCAATATGTCATAGAATAAGGGCCAAGGTAAGAGGCAGGAAGTTTTTTCATACTAGATGTATGAGTTGGTCATATCGAAATCGTGGGTATGAGGCTCGCACTCATAAAAATACGGCTGATAGTAGGGCGGCTTTAATTATAATGCTAATAGTGGTCAATTCTGGTAGGGAGGGAAAGTGGGAGGCTCCTATAAATAAGATGGCTGATAGCGTGTTTATAAATAGGATGTTGGCGTATTCTGCTAGGAAAAATAGGGCAAAAGGTCCTCCAGCATATTCTACATTAAAGCCTGAGACTAGTTCTGATTCCCCTTCGGTGAGATCAAATGGTGCTCGGTTCGTTTCTGCTAGTGTAGAAATGTATCATATTGCTGCTAGAGGTCAGGCTGGGGCTAGGAGTCAGATTCCTTCTTGGGCTGTACTAAATATTGATAGAGTAAAACCCCCGGTAAACACAATTGTGCAAAGAAGAATAAGGCCCAGGGCAACCTCGTAGGAGATGGTTTGGGCCACTGCCCGGAGGGCTCCAATTAGAGCATATTTAGAATTTGATGCTCATCCTGACCCTAGGATGGAATATACGGCTAGGCTAGATAATGCTAGAATAAATAGTATGCTAAGGCTTAGATCTGTCACTGGATGGGGGAGGGGGAGGGGTGCTCAGAGGGTTAGAGCGAGTGTGAGGGCTAGGGTAGGAGTGGCCAGGAACAGGAAGGGGGAGGATGTAGAAGGTCGGATTGGTTCTTTAATAAATAGTTTGACTCCATCGGCGATTGGTTGAAGGAGGCCGTAGGGTCCTACTACATTTGGTCCTTTGCGCAGCTGCATATATCCTAGTACTTTTCGTTCAATAAGGGTAAGGAAAGCGACTGCTAAGAGGACCGGAACAATATAGGCTAAAGGGTTAATGATGTGAACTATAAGAATGTGGAGCATAGCTGGAGAGAGGATTTGAACCTCTGAGGCGGAAGGCTTAGGCTTCCTGCATTTACCGGGCTCTGCCACTCCAGCATGCCTTTTTCTGGGGCTGGGATGTGGCCCTCCTTTACCTGTTTTAGTTGACTTCAACAGGTTGGGGGGAGGCGTGCCTTTGGCATGGGCCTCATCATTCCGGTCCTTTCGTACTAGGAAGGATGGCATCACAGATAGAAACTGACCTGGATTACTCCGGTCTGAACTCAGATCACGTAGGACTTTAATCGTTGAACAAACGAACCCTTAATAGCGGCTGCACCATTAGGATGTCCTGATCCAACATCGAGGTCGTAAACCCCCTCGTCGATATGGACTCTGGGAGGGGATTGCGCTGTTATCCCTAGGGTAACTTGGTCCGTTGATCGGCGTAAGCCGGATCATTAATTGGTCAAATGTTTTGTGACTTCGAATTGTAATTCTTGGTTTTAGGGTCTTCCCCTATCCTCTCGGGGGCTTTGTTCTCCCCCGTGGTCGCCCCAACCGAAGACGTTAGTACCAGGGTTATGTTGTTTGGGGCTCCTCTGACTTGGTCGCTTTTCATAATTGGTGGGCGTCTAAAGCTCCATAGGGTCTTCTCGTCTTGTGTAAATATACCCGCTTCTGCACGGGTAGATCAGTTTCATTGACCGGAAAAAAGAGACAGTTAAACCCTCGTTATGCCATTCATACAGGTCTCCATTTAAAAGACAATTGATTGCGCTACCTTTGCACGGTTAAAATACCGCGGCCGTTAAACTTTTGGTCACAGGGCAGGCGGGACCTCCTATATAGTTGGGTGCAGGAGGCGATGTTTTTGGTAAACAGGCGGGGTTTGGGCTTGCCGAGTTCCTTTTTTTTCTTTAAGTCTTTCCCTTTAGTTGGGCACTCCTGTGTGGGGATAACGATTGGGTTTTGCGTGGTTTCCTTGGCTTAAATACGCGTTTATGCATTTCCCTCTGTTGTTGGGTTCGTTAATTGTCGATGGTGGGTCCGATTCGACTTACACGTGTGCGGGGAGAAGTTCATTCTTCTTATTACTCGTTCTAGCAGGATTTCTTCTATGGGGGCATAGAAAGGCTCAGTATGGGTTAGGGGCATTGTTAGTAATTTTAATGTTATAATAGGCTCTAGATGTGGTTTGAGCTTTAACGCTTTCTGTGCGGGTGGCTGCTTTTAGGCCCACCGAAACCTGTGGCCTTTGTTAATTATATTTCTTAGCCTCCTGTTAAGGTTGTGTCCTTGGTTAAGGGAGCTGTACCTCCTTTAACTAACTCCCGTTGTTGTCCTCGTGCCTAATTTAAGTAGGACTGGTGTGGTTGAGGGCCTTACGGGGCTGAACTTCTATTCATTTCTTGAGCAACCAGCTATAACCTGACTCGGTAGGTCTTTCACCTCTACTCGGGGATCTTCCCACTCTTTTGCCACAGAGACGGGTTGGCCCCATAATGGGCTGTCCCGGAGTAGCTCGTCTGGTTTCGGGGTTTCAAACTAGAGGGCTCTTTGCTTGGGGTTACTGGCTAGATCATGATGCAAAAGGTACGAGTTTCAGTCTCTGCTTTTATTTACTTTAGTGCGCTGTTTCAACTCTCTTTCAGCTTTCCCTTGCGGTACTTTTTCTATGGCTTCATTAGTCCTTTTCTGTCGCCCGTACTGGGGTGGTCGAATGATTTAGTTGGTATTTTTAATTTTTGGTGGATGGATTATGTTGTTAACTTTATTTTTAATGTTCGAGCTAGCTGTTTAGTTCAGGGTGATCCAACTTGCATGGATGTCTTCTCGGTGTAAGGGAGATGCTTAACTATCTCAGCCACACCCTGGTTATTCCAAGTGCACCTTCCGGTACACTTACCATGTTACGACTTGCCTCCCCTTGTAGCTTTTGTTGTGTTAAATATCATGTTTGGGTGTTGTTGGGGAGAGTGACGGGCGGTGTGTGCGCGCTTCAGAGCCGGCTTCAGGGGGGCGCTCTATTCTCCCCTTACTGCTAAATCCACCTTCAAATCATCGGTTTCAGCTGACTTTTCGTTATTTAATCTGATTCAGATAATGTAGCCCATTTCTTCCTACTCCGTACGCTACACCTCGACCTGACGTTTTGGGCATTGCCCATCCTGCTTACTGTGGTTCCTTCACAGGGTAAGCTGGCGACGGCGGTATATAGGCGGGAAAAGCAAGGAGTAGTGAGGTTGAACGGGGGTTATCGGTTCTAGAACAGGCTCCTCTAGGGGGATCTGAAGCACCGCCAAGTCCTTTGGGTTTTAAGCTGGCGCTCGTAGTACCCGGGCGGATTCTTGTCGTGGTGAAGTATCTAAGTTTATGGCAGGGCATAGTGGGGTATCTAATCCCAGTTTGTGCCCCAGCTGTCGTGGGTTCTGGTAGTATGTTAGTAAAGCTACTTTCGTTTAGGGGGCTCGATCTTCCAGGTGCGTATAACAGCCTAGGGGGTCTTTAGCTTTAGTGTTGTATGTTCCATAACCACTCTTTACGCCGGGCTTATCAGCTTGGGTCTCTCGTATAACCGCGGTGGCTGGCACGAGTTTTACCGGCCCTCTTAACCCTGACTAAGTCAAGTTTTCACTTATGGCTTAATGTCTATCACTGCTGAATTCCCTTAGGGGTGTGGCTAAGCAAGGCGTCTTGGGCTAATGTGTTGTGCCTGATACCCGCTCCTCGTCTCCGGACGGGAGATTGAGGGCATTCTCACAGGGGTGTGGAGGCTTGCATGTGTAAATTGGGTTAAAGCTGATAATAAAGTCAGGACCAAACCTTTGTGCTAGTGGGGCTTTCTAGGGCCCATCTTAACATCTTCAGTGTTATGCTTTACTTAAGCTACGCCAGC